GATCATGAGACATATAATTGTCACTATAAATAAGAACAAAAATTCCAACAGTAGTGATTAATATTGACATAATAGAGGTAAGTGAATCAATAAGGTAGCCAAGCTCGAAAGAAAAATCATTATTGATAGTCCACGACCATACATATTGATAGATAGAACCTCTATTTATTTGCTGAATAGACAGATCGACCGAAAAAATCATAACTATACTTAACAATAAAATATTGGCAAAAGCCCACATACGACGAAGATCTTTTGTTGCCGTCGGAAAAAGTAGGAGTCCCATTCCTATTAAAATAGGAATGGGAAGTGGCACAAAAGGTATGATCCATGAATATTGATATGTATGCTCCATAAAAACTTTTTTTTCTTATTCTTTCTTAATTAATTGTTTCTGATTCACCGGCTCTTATCTCTTTTGATTGAAAGGGGGCAATAAAAAAAATCAAGATATTACAAAGTTAACTGGAATTTTCTATTTTCTAGTCTTAATTTTTTAATCTTTCTCGCATATTTCAAAAATATTCAAATTTCGAAGTTAGAAGTAATCAAATAATATCACCGAGTTACTAATGAAAAAAAAAAAAGAATTCTTTTTTTTTTTTTTTAGTAATATTTTTCTGAATATTATCAATTATTATTTAAATATTATCAATTATTATTTATTATTACGTACTACAATAATTTATATACATCGATCAAAAATACAAGGAATTCCACCACAAAAAGTACTTGATTTTGATATGAATCATAGGATGTCCTAGAACTTGACTTAATAAAAGAAAAACGAACTATTTGAGTTTGTTTATTCGAACTTATTAACTAGTTCATTTTCATTGCGGAACTGATTGATTGTCTTCCATTACAATAAATGAATTTATTCTTGTAGGAAAGACTATCCGATATTTTCTTTATAGTTCCATATAATTTAATAATTAAAGGAAAAAATGACTATTAATAATAAAATAGTCTTGTTTTTTTTGTTCTAGAATAGAATAGAAGCATTTTCTGTTATTTTACCATCTCTATTTATTTGATTTTTTTTTTTATGAAATTTGTATAGTAGTATATATAGAATTCTAATCTAGAAAATCTATAGGAATAGATAAATAATGACATAAAGATAGATAAATAATGACATAAAGAGACCGATCATTTTGTTTTAAAAATAGATGTCTTTGACATCCAACTATAGCACTGAATAACCTTTTTTTGAATGGCAGTTCCAAAAAAGCGTACTTCTACATCAAAAAAGCGTATTCGAAAAAATGTTTGGAAAAAGAAAGGATATTGTGCGGCGTTGAAAGCTTTTTCATTAGCGAAATCTCTTTCTACGGGTAATTCGAAAAGTTTTTTTGTACGACAAATAAATTTGGAGTAATCTGAATTGGTTTAACTCGAATCAGATACAAAGGTTTTCCTTTTTGAATATATATATATTTTTTTTTTTTTTTTCATTTTCATTTCCGGGGTGGGGATTCTTATTTTCCCCATCGCCCATTTGTTATGTTAGTGTTATAATAATTTGTTATTTTTATAATATTCAATTTATAATACTAAATAATTAAATAATAATCATTTTTATATTTATACTATAGCTATAGCGGAGCACATATATAATATAGAAGAGCTTTAACTGGGTTGTCGAAACTAATCCATTAAGTTTAAATTTTATAACTTTATGAATCATTATTTCTCTGAATTACTATATATCCTTCCCTTGCTTTCAACCCAATTGAGAAAAACCCCCTTTCTAATTTAGTGGATATACAAATAATGTATCAATTTTAAGTGATCTAAAAAAATCCTATGTTTGTATAAGAAGATGAATCAAGACATATTTTTAGAATTCGAAATTCGAAATACTTTTTTGAAGTATGGTACAATTATGACAGGAATCGAAACACTTTTTATATAACGTAACGTGTACAACCCAATATCTAGTTGGTTTGATAAATCCTTAAAACGCAAAATCCTAACAATTAATACAAAGCTATACAAATTACATAAAGCTTTTGAAATCGTTGGATGTGGTACTGAAATTGTGATCTAAAAAAATCATATTTATTCATTCGTTTATTCATTCTTTTATATGATTTTTATGAATCTATAAAAGAATGCTTATCAATTGAATGAATAAATGAATCATTAAAAAATTAAAATAATAAAGAACATTTTTTTGTTGAATTTTATCTATGAATTGAAGTTGCAACTAGTTAGTTTAGTTACAATAGAGGAGTTCTCTTTTAGGAAAACACAAACTAAAAAAATCTCTGTTGACGAAATAATTAAATATTAAATAAAAGGATAATTAAATAAAACGATACGATAAATAATAAAGATTCTTTTTGAATCTTCAAATTGCTATTTAAACGAGTTTTTATTCATCAATTAAAATTAAATGCTTCCTAAAAAATTTGACATTTTACATTGAATTGACCCCTTCACCTTCAATCTCGACGATTGAATAAAAAATGGGTTATTATGATTTCGAGCAAGCCGCTATGGTGAAATCGGTAGACACGCTGCTCTTAGGAAGCAGTGCTAGAGCATCTCGGTTCGAGTCCGAGTGGCGGCATAGTATCTTCTAAAAGAGATAGAATAAGTCCTATAATGAATTTAATTCCTGATTTCCATTCCATAAAATCTAGAAACCCTCGCTTTTTTCATAATTTTTATGATTTTTTCAACTTTAGAGCATATATTAACTTATATATCCCTTTCAGTCGTTTCAATTGTAATTACAATTCATTTTTTAACCTTATTCTTATTAGTCGATGAAGTCGTAGGACTATATGATTCATCAGAAAAGGGCACGATAGTTACCTTTTTCTGTATAACAGGATTATTAGTCACTCGTTGGATTTATTCAGGACATTTCCCATTAAGTGATTTATATGAATCATTAATCTTTCTTTCATGGGGTTTCTCCCTTATTCATATGGTTTCCCATTTTAAAAAGCGTAAAAATGATTTAAGCGCAATAACCGCACCAAGTGCTATTTTTACCCAAGGCTTTGCCACTTCGGGTCTTTTAACCAAAATGCATCAATCCGCAATATTAGCGCCTGCTCTCCAATCCCAGTGGTTAATGATGCACGTAAGTATGATGGTATTAGGCTATGCAGCTCTTTTATGTGGATCATTATTATCAGTAGCTCTTCTAGTCATTACATTTCGAAAAGCCATAAAGATTATTGGTAAAAACAATAATTTATTAAATCAGTCATTTTCGTTTGGCGAAATCCAATACATGAATGAAAGAAGCAATGTTTTATTAAACACTTATTTTCTTTCTTCTAAAAATTATTACAGGTATCAATTGACTCAACAATTGGATCGTTGGAGTTATCGTATTATTAGTCTCGGGTTTATCTTTTTAACCATAGGAATTCTTTCGGGAGCCGTATGGGCTAATGAGGCATGGGGATCATATTGGAATTGGGACCCAAAGGAAACTTGGGCATTTATTACTTGGACCGTATTCGCGATTTATTTACATACCCGAACAGACACAAATTTTGAAGGTGTAAATTCCGCACTTGTGGCTTCTATGGGATTTCTTATGATTTGGATATGCTATTTTGGGGTCAATCTATTAGGAATAGGTTTACATAGTTATGGTTCATTTACATTAACATCTAATTGAATAAAGAGGCTAAGCCTACCAAATACTAACATAAGACAGCGTATATATAAGAAAACTTATTGTAAGCGGTCAAGAACCTTTTGAATCACTCCACTACTTGATTCAAAAGGTTCTAACAAAAGCCAAAGCTGTCTGATTAAAATTCAATTTAATTCTTTTACCTTTTTTTTTTACTTAACTAAAACTTAAGAGAAGAAAAAAGACTTCTTTTTTTTTTTCACTGTACAATGAACAATTTTAAAAGTCATAGGATTACTTTTTTTTTGTTTTATTCATGAAAACTATCTATAAAAATAATTATATAGAATAGTTTCGACCTTCTCACCTGATAATGAGAGGACGAAATCCGGATAAATACCAATACCTATTACTGGTAGAAAGATAGAGATCGAAACAAATAACTCTCGCGGTCCAGAATCAAAAAAATAAGAACTTGGAGCATTAAATAGCTTGTATCCATAGAACATTTGACGTGACATAGATAATGAATAAATAGGAGTTAATACCATTCCAATTGCCATTACGAAAGTAATTAGTATTTTTGGCATTAAAAAATATTTTTGGCTGGTAATTATTCCAAAAAAGACTATCAATTCTGCAACAAAACCACTCATGCCCGGTAATGCAAGAGAAGCCATCGATAAGATACTGAACATCGTAAATATTTTTGGAATCGGAATAGCCATTCCGCCCATTTCGTCGAGATAAATAAGACGCATTCTATCATAACTCGTTCCTGCCAAGAAAAAAAGTGCAGCACCGATAAATCCATGAGATATTATTTGTAAAATAGCTCCGTTGAGTCCCGTATCAGTTATAGAACCAATTCCTATAATTATGAAACCCATATGAGATACGGAGGAATAGGCTATTCTTTTTTTTAAATTCCGTTGACCAAGAGATGTTGAAGCTGCATAAATTATTTGCATTGTACCCACTATTATCAACCAGGGAGAAAATATGGAATGAGCATGGGGTAATAATTCCATATTGATCCGAACTAATCCGTATGCTCCCATTTTTAATAAAATTCCGGCTAGAAGCATACAAGTACTGTAATGTGCCTCCCCGTGGGTGTCTGGTAACCACGTATGTAAGGGTATAATCGGCGATTTGACAGCAAAAGCAATAAGAAATCCAATATAGAATATTATTTCCAGTGCGACCGGATACGATTGATTAGCTAATGTTTCAAAATTTAATGTTGGTTCATTAGAACCGTATAAACCGATACCCAAAACCCCTATTAATAGAAAAATGGAACCTCCTGCAGTGTACAAAATAAATTTTGTAGCCGAGTACAGACGTTTCTTTCCCCCCCACATGGATAGAAGTAGATAAACAGGAATTAATTCGAACTCCCACATGATGAAAAAAAGTAAAAGGTCTCGAGAAGAAAATGATCCTATTTGACCACTGTACATTGCTAGCATCAGGAAATGGAATAATCGCGAATCTCGAGTAACTGGCCAAGCCGCCAAAGTAGCTAAAGTGGTGATAAATCCTGTCAGTAAAATGGGCCCTATAGAAAGTCCATCTATTCCCAATCTCCAGTAAAAATCAAAAAAATTTATCCATTTATAATCTTCCGCCAGCTGGATTAATGGATCGTCCAATCGGAAATGATAACAAAATGCATAGGTTGTTAGAAGGAGTTCAAATATGCATATACACATGGTATACCACTTAATTAGCTTATTTCCTCTATGAGGAAGAAAGAAAATTAAAGAACCTGCAAATATTGGTAAAACTACAATTATTGTTAACCAAGGAAAATAATTCGTGGTAAAGACAAGATACACTTGGACCAGAAAAACCCGTGCTCAAAAAGACTTTTTTTTGAGCACGGGTTTTTTCAGTAAAAAAAATCAAATGGATTCAAAATGTATTCAAGTGGGGTTTTCTGGAACGTATCAATAAGCTAGACCCATGCTTCGAGTTGTTTCATGCCATAAATAAACTCGAACGCTCAAGAAATCCGTTGGACAAGCGGATTCACATCTCTTACAACCAACACAGTCTTCGGTTCTTGGAGCGGAAGCAATTTGCTTAGCTTTACATCCATCCCAAGGTATCATTTCTAACACATCGGTGGGGCAGGCTCGGACACATTGAGTACACCCTATACATGTATCATAAATTTTTACTGAATGTGACATGGGATCTATAAATTTTTGAACATCATAAAATTTCAATCTAGTAAACTTGTAAATGAATCATTATAGTTAAACACTAGATGAATCAACGATTTACCAGAAATTTTCTAATCAATTTCCTTCGGGATCAACTCATAAGAAAGGACCAAGATACTTTGATTTCTTACGTTTTCGAAAACGAAAACATGATGTAGATTCCAACATATTGGACATGCTAATTGAGATTGGTGAATCTTAGAATTTAATATTATTAATATTACTTATTCAACAAAGTTGATTGATTGATACGCGTTGATTTTCTGTTACGATAAATTGAGGAAACAATAGCTGATCCAATAGCTGCTTCAGCGGCTGCAATAGCTATAACAAAAATTGAGAAAATATTTCCTTTTAATTGCCGACTATCAAAAAAATCAGAAAATGTTACAAAATTTATATTAACCGCATTCAGTAGAAGTTCAAGACACATAAGGGCCCTAACCATACTTCGACTCGTGATCAATCCATAAATACCGATAGAAAATAAATAGGCACTCAAAACAAGTATATGTTCGAGCATCATTGACCAACTCCTTCTTAATTTCGATTCATTTTAATATGAACAGTAATTGAACAATAATTCAAGGGATTTGATTGACTAGAATAGAATAGAACAAAAAGAATATATTGGAAATATATCGAATAAACGAATTTCTATTTTATACACGAACAATATTCAAATAGAATTCAAGGAAAATAGATGCGATAAGACAGAAAAAAGTTTAATTTAGATTGCTTGCTATTCCTATTTATTACTGACGAGCCACAGCAATTGCACCTATCAAAGCAACTAAAAGAATTATTGAAATGAATTCAAATGGAAGAAAAAAATCTGTTGCTAAATGAATTCCAATTTGTTGACTATTACTTATCAAATCTTGTTCTATAATTTGGTTTGATCTTGTAGTCCAAATAATCCCGTACCATGATGTATCTAATATAGTAGCAATTAACGAAACAAGAATACTTGTACAAACCAACGAAGTAAGGCCATTCCCAATGGTCCACAGATTAAAATCCTTATAATATTCTGAACCATTCATGAACATCACAGCAAATAGGATTAAAACATTTATGGCTCCCACATAAATAAGCAGCTGGGCAGCAGCTACAAAATGAGAATTTGAGAGAATATAGAATAAGGATATACAAACAAGAACCAATCCCAATGAAAAGGCAGAATAAATTGGATTGGTAAGTAATACCACTCCCAGGCCCCCTAATATAAGACCCGATCCCAGAAAAACTAAAAGAAAATCGTGTATTGGTCCAGGCAAATCCATTATATAGAGATAAATAAATCGAAATGCTTTTCATGATCTTATTGACCCGACCAGGAATTTTTTTTTATGATACGTTCCTAATTGAATAAAATTCTAATCTATTAGGTGTGAATTGATCTAAGTCCAATTATTGGACAGTTTCATTTTTGATTCTTTTTTTTTGTTTGTTCGAAAGGGTATTTTTTTTTGAAACTATATATTTCGAAATAATTACGAATATATTAATAGATTTTCAATAAAAATGAATTCGAAATTCTTATCAACCAATTCAACCAGTTAATTTGTAATTGAATTTTTATTTATTGACCAAACAAAGGGAAAGGCCTCATTCTTTTAATTCAAACCAAACATTCTTTTAACTTAAACCAAAAAGGAACCTTAAAATAAAAGAATTGGAAATTTCTCTTTAATAGAATAGGAGGTTTACTTACTCAGTTTTTCTTTGAGGCGAATTCAAAATTGTTCGAATTGTATAATCGTCAATTACTGACATCGGTAAACGGCCCAAAGCAATTTGATTATAATTCAATTCGTGACGGTCGTAAGTAGAAAGTTCATATTCTTCAGTCATTGATAAACAATTTGTTGGACAATACTCAACGCAGTTACCACAAAATATACAAATTCCGAAATCAATACTGTAATTAAGCAATCGTTTTTTTCGAATATCCGTTTCAAATTTCCAATCAACAACAGGTAGATCTATAGGGCATACACGAACACATACTTCACAAGCAATGCATTTATCAAATTCAAAATGGATTCGCCCGCGGAAACGCTCCGATGTGATTAATTTTTCATAAGGGTATTGAATAGTTACGGGTAAACGATTTGCGTGGGCTAAGGTAATCATGAAACCTTGACCAATGTACCTTGCTGCTCGGACTGTTTGTTGGCCATAATTCATGAACCCAGTTATCATAGGGAACATATCGTGAATATCTATGAATATTTTTATGTTTGTTTCTTTCTCTTGTTTGAACCAAGTCATGAATCTCATATTCCTTTTTTCTTTACAGTGAAAGAAGTTGGAAAGAAGTTGTTAATAATAGATTACCGAGAGAAATGGGTAAAAGAAATTTCCATCCAAGATTTAATAATTGGTCCATTCTTAACCTAGGTAAAGTCCATCTTGTTGCGATAGAAATAAACAAAAACAAATAAGTTTTAGCTAATGTAATAAAGATACCAATTGTCGTTCCAAAGATTCCATTCATTTTATTTATTTCAAAGAGCTCAGGGACGAATACGTACGGAATGGAAATATTCCAACCCCCCAAGTAAAGAACTGTTATAAATAACGAAGAAAGTAATAGATTTAGATAGGATGCAACGTAAAATAAACCAAACTTGATACCCGAATATTCGGTTTGATACCCTGCTACTAATTCTTCCTCGGCTTCTGGTAAATCAAAAGGTAATCTCTCACATTCTGCTAGAGAAGAAATTAGAAAAACGATAAACCCTATTGGCTGACGCCACAAATTCCATCCCCAAAAACCATATTTTGATTGCGCCTCAACTATATCAACTGTACTTGAACTGTTAGATAATTATAGTCGATGATAACATCACTGTTTCCATCGCTAGTCCAAAACCGTACATGAGGTTTTCAACTCATACGGCTCCTCGTGGGTCACAAATAAATTTAAGGACCGAATCAGTATTATTTATCTTCGTATGGTTGTAGAATAGATAGAGAAAAAATGGATTGGAAGGTCCAAAATTATACCACTGGAATTCTGTCTGCTATATTATGAAGAATAAATAAATAAAAAAAAAGTGCTTCGGAATTGATCTCGCCCGTTAATAATTTCAATTTTTATTTGTTGAGTAATAACCTAAGCCTTCAATAAAATGCTTCTTGTAGAAATATCAATAGATATTTCAACCCATTGTTTTCGATTACGAAAAAAAAAATGAAACATTACATTAGCTCATAAATCATGACACGGCTTATAGCTCTCTATACTCTATATATATGAAAGAAAGAATAAAAAAAAAATTTCTTTTTTATTCTTTATTGTTTGTTTTTCGTTCCTATTCTTCTTTCTGATCTAAGAAAACTACGAATGGGGGCTTAAACTAAAAAATAGTAAAGGATTATTTCGTTCCTGATAGTCATTAATTTAATCGGTGGATAGGAGCATACTCTGGACCGGAATCGTGGGGAGTACTGCCTACTCATTTCTACTAATTTAAAGCCCCAATTAGTATTCTTTTTATGTTATCCAGAAATATCCTTTTATATAATTTACATAATCTCCATTACTAATCCTTTGTGTATTTTGGTGTTCCTAATCATCCACTCATTTTTTTTGTTCAATCCCCCGTTTGGTTTGGCAATACATGTATGGGAATCCATACAAAGGATAGCGAAAACTATATACGGTTGATCTTTTGAGCCCGCTTCAAGCTAGATTGACTAATCAACCCGTCTTGGGGTAAAGACTTCTTCCTCTTATGTTTTCTTCCACTTAACTCTTGTACATAGGAAATGAGATTCAATCTTTTTGTTTAATTTACTGCGAATTTATAAGCTGCTTTCTTTCACTCATATATAACTATCTAATTTAGTTTATCAACCTGAAGGATAATAAAAAACGAAGATATCTATTCAATCCATTCAGCTTATTTTCTAGAACGAAAGGAATAGGGAAAAGAAAAGTTTATATTTCAACGAATCGCACGTAGAGATATTGATAAAACACATAGAGTTAATGGTATTTCATAACTAATCGATTGAGCAGCAGCTCGCAGACCACCTAAAAAGGAATATTTATTATTTGATCCGTATCCTGACATAAGAAGTCCAACAGGAGCAATACTTGAAATGGCAATCCATAAAAAAATACCGATATTGAGATCGGCTAAAATAAGGCGAGAGCTAAAAGGAATTACTGAAAAACTTAGTAAAATTGATATGACTGCTATAGACGGTCCAATACTGAATAAACCAGTATTTCCTCTAGATGGAAGAATATTCTCTTTGAAAAGCAGTTTTGTTCCATCTGCTAGAGCTTGAAGAATTCCCAAAGGACCGGCGTATTCAGGCCCAATACGTTGTTGTATTCCTGCAGATATTTCTCTTTCTAACCATACAATTACTAGTACACCTATTGTGATTCCCACTACAAGAGTCAAAATAGGGACAAACATCCATATGATCCCAAAGACCTCTTTTAAAGATTCCAATCTGTAAAAGGAATTGATATCTTGTACTTCTGTTGTATAAATTATCATTTCAACGATCAACTTCTCCCATAATGATATCTATGCTACCTAGTATCGTCATAATATCAGCCAATTTCATTCTTTTAACTAACTGAGGAAGAATTTGCAAATTGATAAAACCCGGCGGGCGAATTTTCCATCTCCAAGGAAAACCACTTTGATCCCCTATCAGAAAAATTCCTAATTCTCCCTTTGGGGCTTCCATTCTCGCATAAAGTTCTTGTCTCGGTAATTCAAATGTAGGAGAAGGTTTTTTACTAATGAATCGATATTCAAAATCATTCCATTCTGGATCCCTTTTTCGATCAAAGCATCGGATTTCTAAATTCTCATAGGGACCCCCCGGAATTCCTTCCAGGGCCTGTTGAATTATTTTTATGGATTCCGTCATTTCACTGATTCGGACTAAATAACGAGCTAATGAATCTCCTTCTTTTTGCCACTGGATTCCCCAATCAAATTCGTCGTAACACTCATAATGATCAACTTTACGAAGATCCCATTTGATTCCAGATGCTCGTAGCATTGGGCCGGATAAACCCCAATTTATTGCTTCTTCTCCACCAATAACGCCTATCCCTTCAACTCGTTCTAAAAAAATAGGATTTCGCGTAATAAGTTTTTGATATTCAACAATTCCTGTTAAAAAATAATCGCAGAAATCCAAACATTTATCTATCCAGCCATAAGGTAAATCGGCGGCTACTCCTCCGATACGAAAATAATTATGCATCATTCTCATACCGGTGGCAGCTTCGAATAGATCATATACTAATTCTCTTTCTCTGAAAATATAGAAAAAGGGGGTCTGTGCACCAATATCTGCCATAAAAGGTCCAAGCCATAATAGATGAGAAGCTATACGACTCAACTCCAACATAATTACTCTGATATAGCTGGCTCTTTTAGGGATTTGAATATTGCCCAATTGTTCTGGTCCATTTACGGTTATTGCTTCCGTGAACATAGTGGCTAAATAATCCCAACGCGTTACATAAGGCAAATATTGTATAATTGTTCGGTTTTCCGCAATTTTTTCCATTCCTCTGTGTAAATAACCTAATATGGGTTCACAGTCAACAACATCTTCACCATCTAGAGTAACGATGAGACGAAGAACACCGTGCATTGATGGGTGGTGAGGTCCCATATTGACTATCATAAGGTCTTTTTCTGTAGCTGATAGATTCATAAGTTTTTCCTCGATTCATTCTTACATGAATTGTTGAAAACGAAAAGAAGTACATCAAAATGAAAAATCTAATAAATCGACTAATTCAAAATTTTCAAATTAACGATTTTTTGATTCCCGAATATCCAACTCACTAATTAATTCTTTATAACGTATTTTATTTTTTTTTGATAAATAAGACAGCAGCCGTTGACGTTTTCCTAGAATTTTACGTAGACCTCTCTGAGATAAATAGTCTTTTTTGTGCAATTCCAAATGGGAAGTAAGTCTTCGTATCTTATTGGTGAAACTGACTATTTGAAATTCAACAGACCCCTTGTTTTCTTCTTTTTTTTCTTGAAAAATAACTGAGATGAATGAATTTTTTACCATAAAACAAAATTTTCTCTCCCCCTTTTTTGAATGTTAATTTTACTGATCAGTAATAATAATACCAGTCATTTTGATATGCACAATGATTTTAAGTTCGTTATGATATAATTTTTTCAAATAAAATGAATCAATCCGGTTTTCAATTTGATTCGTATAGGGATACAAAAGAGTGATAGATTTCTACAAAAGAGAAAATTTTAGAGTTCAACTAAGAGGATTTTGTTGATTCATTTGTCGATCTAATTGATATGTATGTCATTAAATTAATATCATGTATCAGAATGGAATGGAAGACGATCCTTGTGCCCATCTATTTGTTTTCATATACCCGACACGGTACATACATAATATATGGGAAAATGTACCATTAACGACTTTTCAAACGCGGATACATATGTATCCTTACCATACTGAAACGACTGCCATTAGTAGTATTAAACCAATAGCGATTCATACAAGCTAAATCTTCTAATCGATAATTGGGCCAAAGAAAGAACTTTAATTTAATTAGTTTCTTTTTATCACTATCAAGATGTTTGTTTTTATTAAAAACTTGACCACAATCTTTTAGATTATTTAAAAATACTGGATTTCTATGCATACCATTTTTATCCCTTGAATTGAAAGAAATTCGAATTCGCAACTCTCGCCGGTGGTTAGTGGATAAAATATTTTCAGGAACAAACAAATCATAATGATTTTTGTCTTTATTTTCAGTCATTTTTTGATGTCTTGCAATGGATTCATCAAAATTCTTTTTATCAATATAGTTTTTTTCTTGGTATCTTTGATTAATTTGTTGTTTATTTTTATGAACCAATGAAATACTTATAGTTTGATATAGAATAAATTGTCCATCATTTTTGACAGACAGACGAATTGGCTCGATAATCAATATTCCTTTTTTCATTAATTCTCTAAGAGTTAAATCCTTCTGATTCATCAAAATATCCAGATTCATTTCTCCCCTGTGAATAGAGGCTATAACAATTTCGTTTGGATTTATCAGTTTAAGTAGGAAACTAGATGCTTTGATATTATTGATTATTCTTTTATTTAAAGAATTAGCCCATCTCAATTGAAAACGCAAATACCTTTTTAGGAAGAAATCAAGCTCTGCTTTCGTGTTGCTCTTGGATTGCTTTTTCTTTCTACGTTTTTTTCTGTCTGATTTACCATAATCTTCTTCAACATCTTTTTCTTGGTTTGAGAGAACGGATCTAAAATTTCCTTGTTTTTGTGCATCTGATACAAGATCCCCTTGACCTATGGGTTCTTTTTCTTCTTGATTTCGATTCTCTAATCCAAGAATTTTTTTTTCATTCGGTGCTATAAGGGGGTCCCTTTTTTTATTTTCAATAATATTTTTATTAATTTCAATAAAATTTTTATTAATGTTTCCATTTCCATTAAAATTTAAAAGAAGTAATTTTATTGGTATGATCCATGGTTTAACCTTATATGCATTATATAGTAGCACAAATTCGGGGAAGAACCAAAGTTCCAGATTCGATATAGGACAACTTAGTATTTCTTCATTCATTCCCATCCAATCAAAAGGGCTTCTTTTTTTATTGGATGGGTTGCTTCCTTGATCTTGATAAATTGTGAAATAAAAAAGGTCCCTCTTATTAATTTTATCAAGTTTTTGATAATTATTAACCACAGTCTTAATATTTTTGTTACTCTTGGTACTGGTATTGACCCAGGACTCAATAGTGGCCTTATTTCTAAGACAAAAATGAAGAATTCGCCAATTTAAAAATTGTCTATGTGAAAATTTCCCCATAGCATCTAGAATATCGTCTTCTCCTAGATAATTATGGAGAGGGATATCCCCCAGTGTATCAAAAAATTTTCCTTTATCCATGTTGTAATTATAAGAAATCTCTTCCCTCTTATTTACTTGTAATGGCGATCCATAAGTATATGAGTCCCTCTTATCTTGATAATTAATAGATTTATATGATAAAAAATCGTATCCATAGTGTTTTTTTAAATTATATTTTTTATATTTTTGTTCTTGATTCAGTTTATATTCTTGATTCAGTAATGAATTCGCTTGAAAATCATTTTTTTTTTCGTAATGAATTAATCTTTCTTTTTCATCTGAATCCCATTTTGTTAAATCTTTAGTTTGAGCCATATAGTGTTGATTGACGCTATTTCGCCAATGTCCTGGTACTAATCTAAGCCATCTACTCTGAACTAAATCGTATTGATAATGACTCCTTAACCAGTTTTTCCATTCATTCATTCCAGAATGCCAAAAGATTTTCTGTCTTAACCCATAATGATGTCTTAATCTGGAATGAGATATTCCTTGTTCTTCAAAATAATCTTTTATTTCATTTTTAAGAAAAAGAGATGTTCCGTGATATTGAAGGATAGGTTTGAATTTATAAAAACTAATAACTTGGGTTTGTGATAATTTGTAAAATACATATGCTTGTGAGAGGGAGGATAAGTCACAAAAAGCTTTTGCATTCTTATTTCTAATACTAATATTAGAAAGTGAGTTTTTTATAGTTGCAATAAAATGAATTGTATTTTTAGTTGTTTTATTAATTCTTTCTTGATTTGCTTCATTATTGTAAATGAATTTCTCAATTATTTTTTTTGTTGATTCAAGAAAAAGTTGTGTATTGGTTCTTGGAATATTAATGATATATAGAATAATATCTATGTATATCTTTTCAATGAAAATTTTTATAAAAAAATAGAATTTACGGATTAATCGAATATTTCTTCTTTTTAATATTTGCCAAATTTTTTTTGATGATTCTAATATTTTATCCCGATAACTTAGTTTGTTAGAACTAATATTTATTTCTTGAGTTAGAAATTCGTTTTTCTTGTCTTTTATAATTTTTTCTATTTGATTTTTGATTGTGTTTGTTCTCTTAGTCAGATCTTTTATTTTTTTTTCTGTTAATGTTAATGAATAATTTGCCCACTCCAGAGATTGAATTTGAAGGGATAATTTGGGAATCATCTTATTACTGATTATCGAATCTTTTTTAGTTTCGCCCAATTCATATATTTCTCTCAACCTAAAAAATGGAATTAGATTTC